ATCGAAATGGACAAATTGATTCAACCGAATCATTGCACAGAAATATCATTATTTGGTTGATCTAAGTTCATGCAATTTTTTATTTCTAATATAAAAATTTTCTTTTGGTCAATCGTTGAATAAAATCCATTGAAAGGGGAATCATTCTATAGAACATCTTTTTTATTTAATCACACGTCGTAAACATATACCACAAGAATTCTTATTCAATTCAAATTTAAAATTATGACTCCGAATATTTTCTATTAAGATTGGCTTTTCAATATAAAATGAATCCTCATTGAGGGGGGTATGATATAAGTGGATCAAATAGGAATTTTAGGAAAAAGATCTTTTCGATCTCTTTCCTTTTTTTTTACAATTCTCTACTCTAATATCGTAATCTTTTTTGCTATTATTCTATATCGTCTATAGTGTAGTTGTATATTTATATTCCCTAAGTAGATTATTTGTAGCCGCGCATACATTGACTTGGGCTAAGCCCCCCAAAAGAATCTTTCGAAAACTAGTCAATGATGGCCCTCCATGGATTCACCTATATAAGCCGCGGCTAAAGTTGCAAAAATCAGAGCTTGAATACCACTTGTAAATAATCCAAGGAACATCACAGGTATAGGAACCACTGAAGGTACTAAAGAAACAAGAACAACAACTACTAATTCATCAGCTAATATATTTCCGAAAAGTCGAAAACTAAGTGATAAAGGCTTTGTGAAATCTTCTAATATGTTAATAGGTAAAAGGATTGGAGTTGGTTGAATATATTTCCCAAAATAACCTAATCCCCTTTTACTAAGACCTGCATAGAAATATGCCACTGACGTGAGTAGAGCTAAAGCAACAGTAGTATTTATATCATTCGTGGGTGCGGCTAACTCTCCATGAGGTAATTGTATGATTTTCCAAGGTAAAAGAGCTCCTGACCAATTAGAAACAAAAATAAATAGAAACATAGTTCCAATAAAAGGAACCCAAGGACCGTATTCTTCTCCAATTTGAGTTTTACTCACATCTCGAATGAATTCAAGGACATATTCGAAGAAATTCTGGCTGCCAGTCGGAATAGTTTGTGGGTTCCGAACAGCTATAGTGGCTGAACCTAATAAGATAGCAATTACAACCCACGAAGTAATAAGGACTTGGCCGTGGACTTGGAACCCGCCTATTTTCCAATAGAAATGTTGGCCTACCTCTACGCCGGATATATCGTATAACCCTTTTAGTGTCTCGATGGAACATGATAGAACATTCATATTGACCTCTGAGAAAAATCAGACTTTAAACGAAATTATTTTGATTCAATCATCTCTTTCTCCACTTGACTACTTGAATCGTATATTTTCAATAGCAACTAATCACATAATATCCCCAGATATTTTGATCTTTTTTTTGAGATTGAGAAAAAGTAGTAGAAGTAGATTCCAAAAATCTATGAAGTTTCCGAAAGAGGTTATTTTTCTTATTTTTTTCTTATTATTAATTACGGATTTCTTATATAGCTAGAGCGGCCCTCACAAATTGCGAATACTAATTTGTTAAGAATTAATCGGATTGAAGAGATAGCGTCATCGTTCGCTGGAATCGAAAGATCTGCGAGATCGGGGTCACAATTCGTATCGATTAAACAAATTGTTGGAATTCCCAAAGTGATACATTCTCGAAGGGCCGTATATTCTTCGTGCTGATCAACGACAATTACAATATCGGGTAACCCCGTCATATATTTAATCCCGCCCAGATATCTTTGCAAGTGAGATAATTGCCTTTTCAACATAGCCGCGTCTCTTTTCGGAAGACGATTAAGTCGCCCCGTTTTTTGTTCCGTTCTCAAGTTTCTAAACTTATGAAGTCTCGTTTCTGTAGTGGACCAATTGGTTAACATACCGCCAGGCCATTTTTTATTAACATAATGACACCGAGCCCGTATCGCAGCCCGTGCTACTGAATCCGCTGCTTTTTTTTTAGTGCCAACAATTAAGAATTGTTTTCCCCTACTCGCTGCATCAAAAACCAAATTACAAGCTTCTGATAAAAAACGAGCAGTTCTAGTAAGATTTGTAATATGAATACCTTTACGCTTTGCAGAAATATAAGGTGCCATTTTAGGATTCCATTTCCTAGTACCATGGCCAAAATGAACTCCTGCCTGCATCATCTCTTCCAAATTGATGTTCCAATACCTTCTGGTCATTTATCCCCCACCGCCCCTTTTAAAAAAAGGGACAAGGTACTCTGAAATAAATAAATAATTGTTCCGATGGAACCTTCTATTCTACCGTAGATTAGCCGTAGATACACGAACCAAGCCATTATTCTTTTCTATTCGTTATTATCTTTTTTACTTGACTATTACCAAATACCAAATCAAATGACCGGACCAAATGCAGATTTACCCCTTGAATCTGCTCTTAGAAATCATTAACTGTTATAAATGATTGTTCCGATGTATCGTAGAAATTCTTTGAAAAGCAAGAATCCAATAAATTTTTGTGGTGGAACA